CTCTAGCCAATGGTATCTAATAAGTTATACCTACTATTGGATTTGAACCAATGACTCCCGCCGTATGAAAGCAATACTCTAACCACTGAGTTAAGTAGGTCATTTCGATTTATCATTATAACGAGAACCAAAAAGGGACCCATCACATCACATCGATAGATTATAAATCCAATATGACTTCTAAGCAATACCAATCAAAAAGATCAAAGAGATATGATGCGGGATCCTGGAATATTCATCTTGACAAGAAATTATCTACATAATATGATATTATATATATGTATCACAGGGACAAGGGCTATAGCTCAGTTAGGTAGAGCAACTCGTTTACACGCGCGCCAATGTTTTTCAGAGGAGTACATCGTGCAATCAAAGGAATTGATCTTTTCGAGAAATCCATGTCTGACTTTATAACTTGTAGGAAACAAAACAAGAGAACAATAGCCTGACAATGGTTTGGTCCGACTCGGGTGCCCTTTTAGGAACCAAATAGAATCCATCATTGATTTGAGATATTGATAAGGCGAATACCTATTTTATTCAATGCTAGGCATAATGAGTATAAGGACCTCAAAAATTCTCTTTTCCCCGATGAACCTTAAGGCGTATGAAGTTTCATATTTGATTCTTTAATCAGGATGATAGAGACTCCATTTAACTTAGGTTGATCTAGGCCATAAGCAGACCTACGTCAAGATAACCCTTTTTTGAAACACTTTGGTAGTGCTCCTATATCAGAATCCAAATAATGAATTAGAGCACATGGAGCCATTTCCTTATTTTTCTGTCAAGAAAAAATATGGTAAACTAACTGCTATTTATATTAGTTAATGAAAGAGCCCAATGCAAAAAAAATGCACGTTGGGTCTTTGAAAAAGTTCGAATCATTTTGATAAGAATTAGTTCGATCTGTTTTACCGAGAAGGTCTACGGTTCGAGTCCGTATAGCCCTATACTAATCAAAAATAAAATTCAAATAATAAAAAAATTGAAATACAAAAGTTGGATAGTTTTCATTTCCCCATTATTGTATTTTGTGTTGTTTGTAACTGGCCGCTCTAGGCTGCCGGTGGTTCATCGAAATAAAATCATTCCCATAAGCTTGCTCGTAGGGGACTCGTTCAGAGTAGAACATAAAACTGAAAACAAAAGTTCATTTCAATGTATTTAATCACTATATTTTTTTTTTTTCTAAGCTCGGATAAACAAAAACAAACCCATTTTTCTTCAGTAATTAATAATCTTCCCATGCGAATTACATAGGAATTTGCCCCCTTTACTGTTCACAATCAAAGAGTTATTGATACTTCTCTTCTTTGGTATACTCACCTACTTTTGTTTTGGTGAATTTGGGGAGTCAAAATCATGATATGAATCCGGTTAAAAATTCCAACGTAACCCAATTCAAATGGAATAGTAAGTCACATGGATATAGGAACGGATTGATGTATTTGTTGATACGTCAGAGTTTTAAAAATGAATATCTTTTCATAAATAAAATTTATAAACATAAAACAAAATGGATATAGAAAATGGATATAGAAAATGGATATAGATAATATAGAATAGAATCAGACTAGATTGAATTTAGAATTCTAATATTAGAAATTTCGAAATAGAAATTCGAAACAAAAATGAGAATTTTATTTTGAATTCCTTTTATTTACACAAGTCCGAAGCGAGGTAAACGCAAGAGAGTTTTGGTTGTTTTGTTTGTATAAGAGATTTATACTATATTGAATTGAAATAAAATCGAAGGAAGTGGGAGTACAATTGAGAAATCTGAAAACGAGGCATCACAACAAACAAACGAAACTACGTGGTTCGATCAAAATGAATTGTTGTTTTGATTAATCAGTTATCGATGACTTCACAATGAATTCCATTCCAATTCGAATCGACGGATTCGGTATATTTTCTACATTCATAGGAGTTCGTCTATGTTTCTGCTTTACAAATATGATATTTTCTGGGCATTTCTAATAATATCAAGCGTTACTCCTATTTTGGCATTTCTAATTTCCGCAGTTTTAGCCCCGATTAACAAAGGGCCAGAGAAACTTTCTAGTTATGAATCGGGTATAGAACCCATGGGCGATGCTTGGTTACAATTTCGAATCCGGTATTATATGTTTGCTCTAGTTTTTGTTGTTTTTGATGTTGAAACGGTTTTTCTTTATCCATGGGCAATGAGTTTTGATGTATTGGGGGTATCCGTATTTATAGAAGCTTCCATTTTCATGCTTATCCTAATTGTTGGTTCAGTTTATGCGTGGCGAAAAGGAGCACTAGAGTGGTCTTAGTTTCTGAATATTCCAACAATAAAAAACAAAAAAAAAAAATAACATTGAGAGAATTATGAATTCCATTGAGTTTTCCTTACTTGATCGAACAACCCCCAATTCAGTTATTTCAACTACATCAAATGATCTTTCAAATTGGTCAAGACTCTCCAGTTTATGGCCGCTTCTTTATGGTACCAGTTGTTGCTTCATTGAAT